AACCATACTAATATTATTGTTTGATCAGATCATTGAATCATTTATTTCTATTGCAATCCATTCAATTTTAATTTCTACACACGTCTTTTTTTAGGAGGCCTACATCCATTATGTGGCATAGGGGTTACGTCACGTACGAAACTTAATAGTATACCACTTCTACGAATGGCTCGTAATGCTGCATCTCTTCCGAGACCAGGGCCTTTTATCATGACTTCTGCTCGTTGCAGACCCTGATCCACTGCCGTACGAATAGCATTTCCTGCTGCGGTTTGAGCAGCAAATGGTGTCCCTCTTCTTGTGCCTCTGAATCCACAAGTACCAGCGGAGGACCAAGAAACCACCCGACCTATTACATCTGTAACAGTCACAATGGTATTGTTGAAACTCGCTTGAACATGAATAACTCCTTTTTGTATTCTACGTCCATTCTTACGTGAACCAATTCTTGGTATAGCTTTTGTCATATTTTATCATCTCATAAATATGAGTCGGAGATATACGGATATATCCATTTCATGTCAAAACAGATCCTTTATTTGTACATCGGACCGTTTAGAAAGTCCCTTGTTAGAAAGATTACCCCTGTCTCTGTTTATGTTTCGGATTGGAACAAATTACTATAATTCGTCCCCGCCTACGGATCAGTCGACATTTTTCACAAATTTTACGAATGGAAGCCCTTATTTTCATATTTGTTATTCCTTAATTCCAAATATACTCCTTGGAAGAAAATAAGTCTCTTGAAATTTTGAACCTCGAATTGTATTCCCATGAAAGGAATGTTTAAATTCAAATAAAAAGCCGCCTAATCATTCGACTCTTTGTTGCGAAGTCTATAAATTATACGTCCCCTAGTTGAATCATAACGACTTACTTCGATTTTGACTCTATCTCCTGGTAGTATCCGGATAAAACTCCGTCGGATCCTCCCCGAAACATAACCTAGAATCAGATCTTCATTGTCTAAACGAACTCGGAACATACCATTGGGAAGTGATTCAGTAATTAAACCTTCGTGAATCAATTTTTGTTCTTTCATTCCAGGTAACCCCCTTGAAGTATCAACTAATGGAGGAGGAGTAATAGTAGACAATTCGTCTTTCCTCTCTTTTTCCCAAATAGCAAGTTACGGATCAAATTCGGATACCAGAAGGATCACCAGATATAATACAAAATTTCTCCCCCAATTCTTTCTAGTCGAGCTTCTCGATCTGTCATTATACCTCGAGAAGTAGAAAGAATTACGACCCCCATTCCACCTAAAATCCTAGGAATTCGTTGATGGTTGGAATAGATTCGTAGACCGGGACGACTGATACGCTTTAAAATAGTTCTATATGTTCCTTTCCTATTCCTTCTATGTCGCAGGGTTGAAACCAAAAAATATTTGTTGTTTTCCCTATGTTTCCTAACATTTTCAATAAACCCTTCTTGTAGAAGTATTTTAACAATGTTTTCGGCGATATTAGTAGATGCTATTCGAACCGTTCCTTTTTTATCCATGTTAGCATTTCTTATAGAAGTTATTATATCGGCAATAGTGTCCCTACCCATGACGAACTAAAATTATGGGTGCCTTCCAGTTTTGATACAATCAACATGTTCCTTTTTTTTTTTTTCATTTTTTCTTATTTATTTATGAATTATTAAAGGTATATGCGTGAGACACAATCTACTAACGTAATCTATTTCAGAGACCTGACTATACTCTATCACGGTCTCATCTACTAGTATTTATAAGACTTCAGGAGCTAATGAGACTATTTTAGTGAAATTCAACTGTCTCAATTCCCGCGCGATCGCTCCAAAAACGCGAGTTCCTTTTGGATTTCCTTCTTGATCAATGACAACTGCTGCATTGTCATCATATCGTATTATCATACCGTTGTCGCGTTTGAGTTCTTTACATGTACGTACAATTACAGCTCTGATCACTTCTGATCTTTCGAGAGGCATATTGGGCACTGCTTCTTTGATTACAGCAACAATAACGTCACCAATATGAGCATATCGTTGATTACTAGCTCCTATGATTCGAATACACATCAATTCTCGAGCCCCGCTGTTGTCCGCTACATTCAAATGGGTCTGAGGTTGAATCATATCATTTTTTTTTTTTTTTGAATCTGCTCTTTCAATGCAAAAGGCAAAGGAAAAAGAGAGAAATATTGTCTGCCCAGAAATCCAAAAATCTGCGATTGTATTTTTCATCACAAATACCCTTCACATACCTATCACGCGATAATGAATTGAGTTCGTATAGGCATTTTGCACGCAGCTATTGAAATAGCTGCTCTGGCTACAGTTTCTGATACTCCGCCCATTTCATAAAGTATTCGACCGGGTTTAACGACAGATACCCAATATTCGGGAGATCCTTTCCCCGAACCCATACGTGTTTCGGTAGGTCTTACTGTAACGGGTTTGTCGGGAAATATACGTACCCATATTTTTCCACCACGGCGTGCATATCGTGTCATTGCTCGTCGTCCTGCTTCTATTTGTCTAGATGTGATCCAAGCGGGTTCAAGTGCCTGAAGAGCGTATCTGCCGAAACAAATATGATTGCCTCGATAAGATATTCCCTTCATTCTTCCTCTATGTTGTTTACGGAATCTGGTTCTTTTGGGGTTATAGTTGATGGTTGTTTCTCAATCCCATCTCTACTGCAGAACCGGACATGAGAGTTTCTTCTCATCCAGCTCCTCGCGAATGAAACGATTCAATAATATTACGTATATGTATTTATTGAATGAATAATACACTGAATCATGGAATTTATTGATATTTAATCTGTCACACGGGAAGCCGTATAGTATATAGTATATACGGCTAGACATTTCTATTTTATTTATATGGGATAATGCCTTTCTTTTGAAAATGAATCCTTGACCTTTACCGAATCTGTCAAAATACTGCAATCCAATAATGGTTTCGCGGGCGAATATTGACTCTTTCCATATTTGCTTCATTCGTAGGGTGAACCCATGACCTATCAGAAGAAATTAATTGGTTCCTGGTTGATTCCGCCATCCCACCCAATGAATCATTAGGATTCGTTTTCAATAGAATCTTCCGCAGTCACAGGTTTCGTCGTTCCCATAGCTTTTCCATTAATGGCTAGGCCTGAACTATGCAATGGAGCTCCTAATTAAATTCGTTCCCGAGCCAATCTCCTCAGTCTCTATTGACTCGGGGCTCTTTATTATTTGTATTTTTCTTATGAACCGTATTCATCTAATTATGGACGAATCAGTATTGATGCTTTATCACACTGCCTTTTATGATATGATGTGATTGATAGACCATACATATTGGAATCATATATCATGGAGATTCTCCTTCTCTCTTTCTCTCGCCCTTCCAGTTACCCACATCCCTCTATTTTTTTTTTCCAACCTATAAATGGATTTTTCCTTTATGAAAAAAAAAAGATTTCAGTTGCTACAACTATATGATCGATACATCATATGGCGACTGCTTCCTTGGATCTCGATAATACAAAGCAATGAGTTGGTTACTAGTTCTTATAGTTATTAGTTAGGGGCTGGTCTGTTTTTTGAATCCCAACTTTAAATAAAAAACCAACGAGTCACACACTAAGCATAGCAGTTCCACCAAAAGGTCAATCGAATTTTTATTCAACCTTATAGAATTAGAATTGCTCATTTTTCATTTTTTTTTTTATTGAAGTGAAAGGGAATAGTTTGTAGTTTTTGTTCTATCACTGAATAGAATGGCAAGCAAAGGAAGGGTCCATTATTGCTCGTCTACAAATATCCAAATTTTGATGCCCAATGCCCCATAGGCAGTTCGAACTGTATAGGAACAATGATCAATTTTAGCTCGAATGGTTTGGAGGGGAACCCTACCTTCTCTGATCCATTCGACACGTGCAATTTCTTTTCCGTCGATACGCCCTGCAATTTCCACTTGAATTCCTTTTGTGTCTGCTTGTTCAGTTAATTCAATAGCTTTTTTCATTGCCTTTCGAAACGAAACCCTATTCTTTAATTGTAGAGCTATATATTCTGCAAGAATATTAGGTTGTCCATAAGGTTTTGCAACTCTTGTAATAGCAATGTTAAGTCTCCGATTCACAGAATGAAGCCCCTTTTGTACATTGATCTGCAATTCTTCGATTCCTCGTGTTTGGCCTTCTATTAACAAATTTGGGAATCCAATATAGATTATGACCTGGATCAAGTCCATTTTTTTTTGAATCTCTATATGTGCAATTCCAATTCCTTCGAAACTTGAAGATACTCTTATATTTTTTTGTACATATATCTTGATACAATCTCGTATTTTTTCATCTTCCTGGAGACCTATGTAATAACTTTTTGGTTGTGCGAACCAAAGGGAACGATGACTTTGGTTTTCGCCAAGGCGGAAACCAAGTGGATTTATTTTTTGACCCATCTTTTTTTTTCTCTCTCTCTCTCCTTCTCTATATATCTTTCTATTATAGGATCTCTCCATACATTTTTTGTTTCTAAAAATATATCCTGATCTGTTTTCTTTTTAGAGCTATCCTTCAGTACAATAATTATATGACAGGCGGGTCTTTCTATCGGATAACTACGTCCTCTAGCCCTGGGTTTTAACTTTTTCACGATAGTACCCCCATTGACTTCGGCTTTACTAATGACTGAATCAGCTTCGTTGAAACTTTTATTGTGACTAGCATTTGCTGCTGCAGAATAAACCAGTTTAAAAATGGGATAAAATGCTCGATAAGGCATGAGTTCCAGTAACATAAGTGTTTTCTCGTAGGAATGCCCACGAATCTGATCAATGACTCTTCGTGCTTTGTGAGCAGACATACATATACGTTGAGCTAAAGCTTGTACTTGTGTACTCGAGCTCCTCTTCATCTTCTGCTTTTTCAAGGTCTTCTTCCACTTTCTCCACTTTGACATAAGATAAGGTTCGCCTCCCGCCAATGAACGATGAGCACCTATTTCACTTTATTTTATTAACGGAGAGATCTAGTATCGTTTCTCGCGTGTCCCTGGAAAGTAAGAGTAGGTGCAAATTCTCCTAATTTTTGACCCACCATACGATCCGTTATATAAATAGGTAAATGCGCCTTTCCATTATGAATGGCAATTGTATTGCCGATCATTGTGGGTATAATGGTAGATGCCCGGGACCAAGTTACTATTATCTCTTTTTCCTCTCTCATGTTAAGCTTCTTTATTTTTTCCAATAAATGATTAGCTACAAAAGGATTTTTTTTTAGTGAACGTGTCACGGCCTATTATTCCCCCCCCTTTTTTTTTGAAAAGACGAGTAAAAAACAATATTTATTTGATTTTGAATATTCCTATTTACGGCGACGAATAATAAAACGATTACTATATTTATTCCTTTTCCTACTTCTTCTTCCAAGCGCAGGATAACCCCAAGGGGTTGTGGGTTTTTTTCTACCAATCGGGGCCCTCCCTTCACCACCCCCGTGGGGATGGTCTACAGGGTTCATAACTACCCCTCTTACTACAGGACGCCTACCTAGCCAACACTTAGATCCGGCTCTACCCAAACTTTTCTGGTTTGCCCCAACATTACCCACTTGTCCGACTGTTGCTGAGCAGTTTTTGGATATCAAACGGACCTCCCCAGATGGAAATCTTAATGTGACCGATTTACCCTCTTTTGCAATCAGTTTCGCTACAGCACCTGCTGCTCTAGTTAATTGTCCACCCTTTCCAAGCGTGATTTCTATGTTATGTACGGCCGTGCCTAAGGGCATATGGGTTGAAGTAGATTTTTCTTTTTGATCAATAAAAACCCCTTCCCAAACCGTACAAGCTTCTTCCAAAGCATACGGCTTTCCGGATGTATATATATATATTATATGATGATATCTAGACAGATGGATTTTATATGAATCATGTGATGAAGTACCACATGAGTGGATATATAGGAATACAAATCTGCCAAATCACTCATGTTATGATCTTATACATCCTAGGTCTCTCCGTTTCGTCATCTGGCTTCTGTTCTTCATGTAGCATTCAGACCGAATGACTCTATGAAATTACGTCGCTACTTCCACATATTACGGGTAACGTAGGAGACATCTTTTCCCCGGGGGGATTTTTAGAATTACCACCACTTAGCTTTCAATTCACCTCTGACCATCAAATGAAATGTGAATAACCCATCCTCTTCTCTTTGAAACAAGGGTCGCTTCCGCTTTTGTCCGTGCTTCAAACAATTTTGTCTTCTCCATATTACCATATCTTGAGTGTCAATAATTTTATATGAGGAACTACTGAACTCAATCACTTGCTGCCGTTACTCTTCAGTTTTCTGTTGAGGTCTATCCCGTAGAGGTACTCAAATTGGATCAGTGATCAATTTCTAGGTTTCGTCGTAAACCTAATTGGTTACTTCCAATTACGTAAATCCATAGTTCAAACCGCACTCAAAGGTAGGGCATTTCCCATTGATATAGGAACTTCTGTACCGGAAACAATGGTATCTCCAATTATAGCCCCTCTGGGATGTAAAATATATCTTTTCTCACCATCTCCATAGTGTATGAGACAAATGTATGCATTTCGATTAGGGTCATATTCTATGGTTACGATCCTAGCAGATATGTCTTTTTCATTCCGTCGAAAATCGATTTTACGGTATAGACGCTTATGGCCTCCTCCTCTATGCCCTGCGGTAATGATTCCCCTGGAATTACGACCTTTACCACAGCGATGCTGTCCATAGATCAAATTATTTCGCGGATTGGATTTCACTTGACTGTCTACGGATCCTTTGCGTATGCTCGGGGTAGAAGTTTTGTATAAATGTATCGCCATGTTATTTAGTATTTTTTTTCTTTTTTTTTTTTACTTAAATTCTTTTCTCTTCTCTATAAGAGGTAAAATAGAATAACCCGGTTGAAGCGTAATGATCATACGTCTGTAATGCATTGTATGTCCCATAATGGGTCCCATTCTTCTACCCTTTCCCGGGAGTTGATGACTATTTATAGCTATTACTTTGACGCCAAAGAAGAGTTCGACCCAATGCTTTATTTCTGTCCTAGTTGATCCTGATTCGACATTAGAAGTATATTGATTGTTCCCCAATAACCGAATACTTTTTTCTGTAAAGACTACATATTTGATTCCATCCATAAATCTACTTTCTTCCCCACGAGTTCCAGTATCGATAAGAATTCTAGTTCTTACTCTTCATATGTTATGGTTGGTATGAATATACCATATCAATTCGTTATGTATGGATGATGAGATTCCATTGATACGGAGCCAGTGGAACTAGCCTTATTGAATGTCCCCGTTGGCCTGCATCCAGCAGGAATTGAACCTACGAATTCGCCAATTATGAGTTGGGCGCTTTAACCATTCAGCCATGGATGCTTCACTGGGGTCATTGTACATCGCGAGTGACCCAAATTCAATTCACTTTGATTCTTTTGGATTCTTTAGGAGGAATCAATGAAATGAGAGGACATCAATTCAAATCCTGGATCTTCGAATTGAGAGAAATCAAGAATTCTCGCGATTTCTTGGATTCATGGATCCAACCCGATTCGGTGAAATCTTTCACTTCCTTTTTTTTCCACCAAGAGCGCTTTATGAAACTTTTTGATTCCCGAATTTGGAGTGTCCTAATTTCACGTGATTCACAGGGTTCAATTCGTCGACATTGCACGACCAAAGGTGTAGTACTGCTTGTACTTGTAGTAGCGGTCCTTATATACAATCGAAATAGGGTCGAAAGAAAAAATATCTATTTGATGGGGCTTCTTCCTAAGCCTCTGCGCTCCATTGGACCCCCAAATTATACATTGAAAGAATCCTTTTGGTCTTCCAATCTCAATAGGTTGATTGTTTCGCTCCTGTATCTTCCAAAAGGGAAAAAGATCTATGAGAGTTGTTTCATGGATCCGAAAGAAAGTACTTGGGTTCTTCCAATAACTAAAAAGTGTATCATGTCTGAATCTAACTGGGGTTCGCGGCGATGGAGGAATGTGATCGTAAAAAAGAGGAATTCCAGCTGTAAGATATCGAATGAAATTGCAGCTGGAATTGAGATCTCATTCAAAGAGAAAGATATAAAATATCTGGAGTTTTTTTTTGTATCCTATACGAATGATCCGATCCGCAAGGACCATGATTGGAAATTCTTTGACCGCCTTTCTCCGAGTAAGAAGCGAAACATAATCAACTTGAATTCGGGACAGCTATTCGAAATTTTAGTGAAACATTTGATTTGTTATCTCATGTCTGCTTTTCGTGAAAAAAGACCAATTGATGGGGGGGGTTTCTTCAAACAACAAGGAGCTGAAGCGACTATTCAATCAAACGAGATTGAACATGTTTCCCATCTCCTCTCGAGAAACAAGGGGGGTATTTTTTTGCAAAATTGTGCTCAATTTCATATGTGGCAATTCCGCCAAGATCTCTTCGTTATTGGGGGGAAGAATCGGCACAAATCGGATTTTTTGAGGAACGTCTCGAGAGAGAATTTGATTTGGTTAGACAATGCGTGGTTGGTAAACAGGAATCGGGTTTTTAGCAAGGTACGGAATGTATCGTCAAATATTCAATATGATTCCATAAGATCCATTTTCTTTCAAGTAACGGATTCTAGCCAATCGAAAGGATTTTCTGATCAATCCATAGATCCTTTCAATTCCATTAGTAATGAGGGTTCGGAATATCACACATTGATCAATCAAACAGAGATTCAGCAACTAAAAGAAAGATCAATTCTTTTAGATACTTCCTTTCTTCAAACGGAACGAACAGAGATAAAATCAGATCGATTCTCAAAATACCTTTCCGGATATTCCTCAATGGCTCGGCTATTCCCGGAACGTGAGAAGCAGATGAATAATCATCTGCTTCCAGAAGAAATAGAAGAATTTCTTGGGAATCCTACAAGATCAATTCGTTCTTTTTTCTCTGATAGATGGTCAGAACTTCATCTGGGTTTGAATCCTACCGAGAGGTCGACTATAGATCAGAAATTGTTGAAGAAACAACAAGGTGTTTCTTTTGTCCCTTCGAGGCGATCGAAAAATAAAGAAATAGTTGATATATTCAAGATAATTACGTATTTACAAAATACCTCCTCAGTTCATTCGATTGCAGCAGATCCGGGATGGGATATGGTTCCGAAGGATGAACCGGATATGGACAGTTCCAATAAGATTTCATTCTTGAACGAAAATGCATTTTTTGATTTATTTCATCTATTCCATGATCGGAACAAAGGGGGATACAGGTTGCACCACGAGTTTGAATTAGAAGAGACATTTCAAGAAATGGCAGATCTATTCACTCTATCAATAACCGAGCCGGGTTTAGCCTATCAGAATAAGGAATTTGGCTTGTCTATTGATTCCTACGGAAAATTATTGAATGAGGTATTCAACTCCGGGGATGAATCGAAAAAGAAATCTTTATTGGTTCTACCTTCTATTTTTGATGAAGAGAATGAATCTTTTTATCGAAAGATAAAAAAAAAATCGGTCCGGATCTCCTGCGGGAATGATTTGGAAGATCCAAAACCAAAAATAGCGGTATTTGCTCACAACAACATAATGGAGGCGATCCATCAATATAGATTGATCCGAAATCAGATTCAAATCCAATATAGTACCTATGGGTACATAAGAAATGTATTGAATCGATTCTTTTTAATGAATCGACCCGATTCCAACTTCGCATATGGAATTCAAAAGCATCCCATAGGAATTCAAAAGCACCCAATAGGAAATGATATTCTGAATCATCTAACTATAATAATAGATAAGATCAACCAACATTTATCCAATTTGAAAAAGATTAAGAAGAAGTGGTTCGATCCTCTTATTTCTCGAACCGAGAGATCCACGAATCTGGATCCTAATGTATATAGATACAAATGCTCCAATGGAAGCAAGAATTTCCAGGAATATTTGGAGCATTTCGTTTCTGAGCAGAAACACCGTTTTCAAGTAATGTTCGATCGATTACGTATTAATCAATATTCGATTGATTGGTCCGAGGTTATCGACAAACAAGATTTGTCCAAGTCACTTCGTTTCTTTTTGTCCAAGTCACTTCTCCTTTTGTCCAAGTCGCTTCTCTTTTTATCTAAGTCACTTCCTTTTTTCGTTGTGAGTTTCGGGAATATCTCCATTCATAGGGCCGAAATCCACATCTATGAATTGAAAGGTCTGAATGATCAACCCGGCAATCAGTTGTTAGAATCAATAGGTGTTCAAATCGTTTATTTGAATAAATTGAAACCCTTCTTATTGTATGATCATGATACTTCCCAAAGATCGAAATTTTTAATCAATACAGGAACAATATTACCTTTTTTGTTCAACAAGATACAAAAGTGCATGATTGACTCATTCCGTACTAGAAAAAATCGCAGGAAATCCTTTGAGAACACGGATTCCTATTTATCAATGATATCCCACGATCGAAACAATTGGTTGAATCCTCAGAAAAGTTCATTGATATCTTCTTTTTATAGAGCAAATAGACTTCAATTCTTGAATCATCCCCATCGCTTCTGGTTCTATTGTAACAAAGGATTCCATTTTGATGGGGAAAAGACCCGTATCCATAATTATGATTTTACGTATGCACAATTCCCAAATATCTTGTGCATTCGCAACAAAATATTTTCTTTGTGTTTCAGTAAAAAAAAACATGTTTTGGGAGAGAGAGAGACTATTTCACCAATTGAGTCACAGGTATCTGGCATATTCATACCTAACAATGTTCCACAAAGTGGTAACGAAACGTATAACTTGTACAAATCTTTCCATTTTTCAATTCGATCCGATCCATCCGTTCCTATTTACTCGATTGCAGACATTTCTGGAACACCTGTAATAGAGGAACAAATAGTCAATTTTGAAAGAACTTATTGTCAGCTTCTTTCAGATATGAATCTATCTGATTCAGAAGGGAAAAACTTGCATCACTATCTCCGTTTCAATTCAAACATGGGTTTGATTCACACTCCATGTTTTGAGAAATATGTGCCGTCCGGAAAGAGGAAAGAACTGAGTCTTTGTCTAAAGAAAAACGTTGAGAAGGGGGAAATAGGTAGAACCCTTCAACGAGATAGTGCTTTTTCAAATCTCTCAAAATGGAATTTGTTCCAAACCTATATGCCATGGTTCCTTACTTGGACGGGGTGTAAATATCTTTATTTCACCTTAAAAAACAATATTTATTTGATATTGAATATTCCCTTTCAATATTCCCTAAGTGGCAGTCAAAATTTTGTGTCCGTTTTTCATGATATTAGGCATGGATCAGATATATCATGGCCAATTCCTCAGAAAAAGTGGTGGTCGATTCTTCCACAACGGAATCTGATAAGTGAGAGTTCGAGTAAGTGTTTACAGAATCTTCTTCTGTCCGAAGAAATGATTCATCGAAATAATGAGTCACCCATTCCATTGATATGGACACATCTGAGATCACCAAATGCTTGGGAGTTCCTCTATTCAATTCTTTTCCTTCTTCTTGTTGCTGGATATCTCGTTCGTACACATCTTCTCTTTGTTTTCCGAGCCTCTAGTGAGTTACAGACAGAGTTAGAAAAGATCAAATCTTTGATGATTCCATCATACATGATTGAGTTGCGAAAACTTCTGGATAGGTATCCTACATCTGAACTGAATTCTTTCTGGTTAAAGAATCTCTTTCTAGTTGCTCTGGAACAATTAGGAGATTCTCTGGAAGAAATACGGGATTCTGCTTCTGGCGGCAACATGCTATTGGGTGGTGGTCCCGCTTATGGGGTCAAATCAATACGTTCTAAGAAGAAATATTTGAATATCAATCTCATCGATCTCATCAGTATCATACCAAATCCCATCAATCGAATCACTTTTTCGAGAAATACGAGACATCTAAGTCGTACAAGTAAAGAGATCTATTCATTGATAAGAAAAAGAAAAAACGTGAACGGTGATTGGATTGATGATAAAATAGAATCCTGGGTCGCGAACAGTGATTCGATTGATGATGAAGAAAGAGAATTCTTGGTTCAGTTCTCCACCTTAACGACGGAAAAAAGGATTGATCAAATTCTATTGAGTCTGACTCATAGTGATCGTTTATCAAAGAATGACTCTGGTTATCAAATGATTGAACAACCGGGATCCATTTACTTACGATACTTAGTTGACATTCATAAAAAGTATCTAATGAATTATGAGTTCAATAGATCCTGTTTAGCAGAAAGACGGATATTCCTTGCTCATTATCAGACAATCACTTATTCACAAACCTCGTGTGGGGCTAATAGTTCTCATTTCCCATCTCATGGAAAACCCTTTTCGCTCCGCTTAGCCCTATCCCCTTCTAGGGGTATTTTAGTGATAGGTTCTATAGGAACTGGACGATCCTATTTGGTCAAATACCTAGCGACAAACTCCTATGTTCCTTTCATTACGGTATTTCCGAACAAGTTCCTGGATGACAAGCCTAAAGGTTATCTTATTG